GTTTGTTTGTTCATTGTTTGTCAGGTGGGTAGGGGTGCGAGTATTGGGGAGGAGGCGGTAGATGTGTTTAAGTAGGATGATAAATTTAAGTAAGTAAACAGTAAAAATTTAAGAAGGGATTGAGTGTTTTGAGTAGGATAGTTGGGGCATAAGTGATTAAGACAGAGGAGGCAGGGTGGAAGAAAGGTTGATGTTTTTAAACGAAGTGATGTTTAGTGTAATGATTCGTAAATTGAGTGAAGAAGTTTGTTTGTTTGTAAGTGTTTGTAAGTGTTTGTAAGAGCTTGTTGGAGTGGAGGTTTATCTTTTGGAATTTTCCTTGTTTTGTTTAAAGACTATTGGGATTTAAGTGGAGGTGTTAAAAAGAGGAAGAAAAATGAAGAATTATGTCCTGAGACCATTGATCAAATAGCCTCATATTAAGGAGGTTGCGGGGATATAAGGTGTAAAACAAAGTGCATCAGGGTAACGGTGAAACTGAAATATACTCCAACCGTCGCATTAAGTAACCCATGAGATTCAAACCGAATGCCAGAAATGAGAGACAGTGTCCAACAACCGTTAATTAATAGGCGTCACGGGAAAGAGATGTAAAGCGAGCATAACCGAATGGGGGAGCAAGTGCATCAATGCGAAAATGAGACGAACCCACACCTGAAACCGTATCATTAATTTATTCTAGAAGGCCAAAAAAGAGTTCGCTATGGATTGTATGTCCATGTCAACCAATTGTGTACCGATATGCACTGGAAATGTCGAGTGAGGTGACCCCAAAAAAAGAGAACCAAAAGCGAAGAGACACTGGGGATGTCGCGATTACGAGGGACGGAGTACGCAAATAGCGAACCAAATGGCCAGATGGCAAAGTGAGAAAAATAAACCAAGTTATGTGCCTGACCGAGGAACCAGAGGCGCAAAAGCGCAAGGAGTGTAAGGGTGTAGGGGGAAAGAATGGACCTGACGCTAGGAAGGCCGAACCTTACTTACACCGGATTGGTGATCTCTCGTGAGTAGTCAGACTAATAAATAACCGGGCTCCTGAAACGAGTCTTACGGGATAAGAAAGTTCCCGGGCCAATTATGGGCGGTGACCGATAAGTCCTTTGTACTAGAGCACTTCCGTATACTTGAAATTATGGAGTTAAAGGGTTCCAGAGCATGACCTAGAGCATGGAGTTCCTGTATTAGAGCACTTCCGTATACTGTACCAGTAGAGTTAAAGGTAGCAGTATCCTGACCGAAACCATAGAGCTTGCTTATCTTGAACCATGAAGTTTTCCAATCCCTGTGGTAGGACCGAACTGGACCAGTACTTAGTCCATTAGTATCATATATGTCATTAAAGCATGAATTACCTAGTCCTTAATAACTTAATATAATGTATAAGGTACAACTATTAAATGTACGATATACATAGCCTGGATAGGCCAAGTAGACCAGCCCACAACCTAGTGGGGGGGTAGGGGGGGTACCCTTAAGGGTATGGGGTTCTTGTAGTTGAGGAGACAACGATGGTTTTTCAGGCCATAGACCTTGGTTAAGTCCAAGTAAGAACACTATGACCTATTTTCTGGTGTTTTTAGGGGTTGGTTTTGTTTTGGCGTCATTGTTAGTGGCGTCTAACCCCTCTCCACACTATGGGGCCGTTGGGTTGGTTTTTGGGTCTGTTGTGGGGTGTGGGTGGTTAGTGAGCTTGGGGGCCTCTTTTGTGTCTTTGGTGCTTTTTATGGTATATTTAGGTGGGATGTTGGTGGTTTTTGTGTATTCTGTTTCGTTGGCAGCCGATCCGTTTCCTCAGGTTTGGGGAGGTTGGCATGCTGTGGGTTATGTTTTGGGGTTTGTGCCTGTTGGTGTGGGGCTTGTTGTTTGGGGGTGGGGTGGGGGGTTTAAGGTGGGTACTGTTGACGGTGTTGGGATGTTCTTTGGTCGGTTGGATTTTAGTGGTGTGGCTTTGTTTTATTCTTGTGGGGCGGGTGTGTTTTTGGTAGCTGGTTGGGGGCTATTGTTGACCTTGTTTGTTGTGCTAGAGCTTGTGCGAGGTTTATCTCGGGGGGTCATTCGGGCGGTTTAGGGTCAGAAAATAGTTTAACATAAAATGTCAGCTTTGGGAGTTGGTGATAGAGGTTTAAGCCCTCTTTTTCTGACAGGAACTCTAAGAAGTGGTAGTCTTCGTCTTTTGGTTTACAAGACCAATGTTTTTTGTAAACTATTAGAGTTTAGTTGAGGATTTTGTTTTCTAGGGAGGAGATGGTGGGAAGTAGGATTAGGATGATGGTGAAGTAGGTTAGTGAGGCTCATTGTCCGATGATGATGAAGGGGTGCTCTACTGGTTGGCTTCCAATTCATGTCAGGATAAATAAGTTGGCAGCTAGTGTTCAGAATAGAAGTTGGGACATGGGACGAAAGGTTATAGCCCGTTGTTTAGATTTATGTAGTAGGGGGCTTAAGAATAGGACTAACACAGAGGCGGCTAGGGCTAGAACACCACATAGTTTGTTGGGGATTGAACGTAGGATTGCGTATGCAAAGAGGAAGTATCATTCTGGTTTGATGTGTGGGGGGGTTACTAGGGGGTTTGCTGGGGTGAAGTTTTCAGGGTCTCCTAATAGATTGGGGGAGAATAGGGCAAGGGTGGTGAGTAGAAATAGCATGATTGTGAATCCTAGCAGGTCTTTTAGGGAGAAGTAAGGGTGGAATGGGATTTTGTCACAGTTTGAGGGGATGCCTAGGGGGTTGTTTGATCCTGATTCGTGTAGGAAGGTTAAGTGGATGAGGACTAGGCTGGTGATTATGAATGGGAGGAGGAAGTGTAGGGTGAAGAATCGTGTCAAGGTGGGGTTGTCTACGGAGAATCCACCCCAAGCCCATTCTACTAGAGTATGGCCGATATAGGGGATGGCAGAGAATAAGTTTGTAATTACTGTGGCCCCTCAGAAAGATATTTGGCCCCATGGTAAGACATAGCCAACAAAGGCTGTGGCTATGAGGGTAAGTAGAAGGATGATACCTGTGTTTCAGGTTTCTTTGTATAGGTATGAGCCGTAATAAAAGCCTCGGGCGATATGAAGGTAGATACAGATGAAGAAGAATGAGGCTCCGTTTGCATGGAGGTTTCGAATTAGTCAACCATATTGTACGTTTCGACACATATTAGCCACAGAAGAGAAGGCCAGAGAGGTGTCTGCAGTGTAATGGGCAGCTAGGAGTAGGCCTGTTAGGATTTGTGTTGTTAAGCAGATTCCTAAGAGGGACCCGAAGTTTCATCATGCTGAGATGTTTGAGGGCGTTGGTAGGTCGATTAGGGAGTTGTTTACTATTTTTAGAAGAGGGTGGTGTTTTCGTAGGTTGGGGGCCATTAGGTTTTTGGTTATAGTATTAGTAGAATGATTAGAATGGATAGTGCGGATGACCCCAAGTAGGCCTTGATTAATCCTTTGTGTAATGTGGTGGAGGTTTTGGCTGCTATGGTCTGTAGGTCGGCAAGTCCTTCTGGTCCTATTTTTTTATATCAGGACAGGTCGATTAAGTGGCTGGCAATTTTTTGTCCTGAGTTTAGTAGGGTCATAGAGCTTGGTCGATGGGTTAGGGGGTTAAAGTATCCTAACGTTAGGGAGAAGTTTGAGTAGGGATTTTGTTTGGGTTGGGTTAGGGTGTGGGTAGTGGTTGTGAGTTCTAGGGCAAGAATGATACCTGCGACTGTCACTAGGATGGCAGCGGTTTTTGTTAGTAGGGGTATTGTTATTGGTGGGGTTTGTGTTGGGGTTATGTATGATGTGATTAGTAGGCCGGCTATGATGCTTCCTAGGGCCAGGCGGGTAATTGGGTTGGTAATTTGTGGGTTGTTTTCATTCATTGGGGTGATTGTTGGCATTCGGGTGAATTTTGTTTGTACTAGAAGGGCTATTCGTAGGCTGTATGTGGCAGTGAAGGCTGTGGCAAGTAGTGTTAAGGTTAGTGCTCAGGCATTTAAGTAGGAGGTGTTTAGGTTTTCAATGATGAGGTCTTTTGAGAAGAATCCTGCTAGGAAGGGGGTTCCTATTAATGCTAGGTTTCCGATTGTTAGGCAGGAGGTGGTTGTTGGAAGCATTTTTTGTAAGCCTCCCATTTTTCGGATGTCTTGTTCTCCACCTAGACTGTGGATGATTGATCCAGAGCACAGGAATAGTATAGCTTTGAAGAAGGCATGGGTTGAGATGTGTAGGAAGGCTAGTTGTGGGAGGTTTAGCCCAATGGTGACTATTATTAGCCCTAGTTGGCTGGATGTGGAAAAGGCAATAATTTTTTTGATGTCATTTTGTGTGAGGGCGCAGGTGGCAGCAAATAGTGTAGATATAGCGCCTAAGCAAAGACATAGTGTGAGGGCGGTTTTGTTGTTAGTAAGTAAGGGGTGGGTGCGGATTAGTAGGAAGATTCCAGCGACCACTATTGTGCTTGAGTGTAGTAGGGCCGAGACGGGGGTAGGGCCCTCTATGGCAGCGGGCAGTCATGGGTGGAGGCCGAATTGGGCGGATTTTCCTGTGGCAGCCAGGATGAGACCTAGAAGGGGGAGTGTTGGGGTTTCTGTGGGGGAGAATATTTGTTGTATTTCTCAGGAGTTTAGGGTGGAGGCGAGTCATGCTATGCTTAGGATGAGTCCGATATCTCCAATCCGATTATAGAGTACAGCTTGCAGGGCTGCTGTGTTAGCTTCTGCCCGTCCGTGTCATCAGCTGATGAGTAGGAAGGATATAATACCAACTCCTTCTCAGCCAATGAAGAGCATGAAGATGTTGTTAGCGATGGTTAGTGTAAGTATTGCGATTAGGAATGTTGTTAGGTAGGAGAAGAATTTTGTAATGTGTGGGTCAGATGCTATGTAGTATGTTGAGAATTGTAGGATGGATCATGTTACAAATAGTGCGATGGGAAAGAATAGGAGGGAATATTGATCCATCTTGAAGCTAAGTGGAATTTTGAAGTTTATGATGAATTTTCATTCTCAGTGTGAGGTGATGCTTTCTAGCCCTGAGCATGTGAAGAGTATTGTTGGTGCCAAGCTGATAAGGAAGGCGGTCTTGATGGTCAGGGTAATGGTTTTGGGGGAGTTTTTGTAGGTTTTTAGGAGGGCGGGGAGAAGCGTAGGTGTTAAGATTGTCGTTAGTGTGAGTAGCGTGAGGGTGTTGAGGAGTAGGGCTATTTCCACTACTTTTACTTGGATTTGCACCAAGATGAGTGGCTCCTAAGACCAGTGGATTGCTATTATCCTTTAAAAGTAAGGGGGCTGAGGCTTTAAACTCAGATACAAGAATTAGCAGTTCTTGTTGGTTGAACCTCCCCTCGGCAGGTAAGAAGGGTTTAACTTCTATTTTTAGGGTCACAGTCTAATGTTTGGTTTAAACTATACTTGCATGAAAGGGGTCCGGAGATTAGTTCAGGTTTTAGGATTAGGAGGAGTGTAGGGAGGAGGTGTAGGATCATTAGTAGGTGTTCTCGTGTGGTAGAGCTTTGAAGTGTTGTGATGTGGGGGGGTAGGGTCCCTCGTTGAGTTGTTGTGAGTATAGATAGTGTGTATGAGGCGGTTAGTAGGGTAGCAGTTCCAGTAAGGATGATTGTTGGGGGGGATCAGTTGAACAGTGTGACTATAATGCTTAGCTCTGCTATTAGGTTTGTGGTGGGGGGTAGGGCTATGTTTGTTAGGTTGGCTAGTAGCCATCAGGTGGCTATTAGGGGGAGAAGTGGCTGTAGTCCTCGAGTTAGTAGGAGGATACGACTGTGTGTACGTTCGTAGTTTGTGTTGGCTAGGCAGAATAGTATTGAGGAGGTTAAACCATGGGAGATTATAAGGATTATAGCCCCTGAAAAGGATCAATGGGTTTGGATCATACATGCAGCAATGACCAGGCCTATGTGGCTTACGGAGGAATAGGCAATGAGTGACTTTAGATCGATCTGACGCAGGCAAATTGAGCTGGTTATTAGGGCTCCTCATAGGGCAAGGGCAATGAATGGGTAGTGGAGGGGGCTGTTTGTTGGAGAGTTTGTTAAACAGGTAATGCGTATAATGCCATATCCGCCAAGCTTAAGGAGGAGGGCGGCAAGTAGTATTGATCCTGCGATTGGAGCCTCTACATGGGCTTTGGGTAATCACAGGTGGAGTCCATAAAGGGGAGCTTTTACTATGAAGGCCATGAGGAGGGCGATGTTTAGGAGAAGGGGAGACCAGTATTTGGTCGAGGTGGGCTGTGGGATGTGGGTGTGGAGTTTTAGGGTAGGAAAATGGAGGGTGCCTATTTGTGTATGTAGGTATAGGATTGCAATTAGGAGGGGAAGGGAGCTGATAAGGGTGTAGAAGAGGAGGTAGATACCTGCACTTAGGCGCTCTGGCTGGCTCCCTCATCGTGTGATTAAGATTAGTGTGGGGATTAAGGTTGCTTCGAAGGAGATGTAAAATATTATGAGCTCTGTAGTTGAGAAGGCTAGGATGATAAGAGGTTGTACTATGATTAGGGTTATTGTGAAGATCTGCTTTCGTACTGATGGCTCATGTTGCAGGTGACCTTGGCTTGCTAAAATTATAAGGGGTGTAAGCCAGCAGGATAGGACTAGCAGTGGGGAAGATGTTTGGTCGATGCCTATGTACTGGGTGAGGTTTTTGTATGGGTAGTATGAGGGTGCTAGTCACTGTAGGCTTAGGGTGGCGATTAGTAGGCTGTGTGTCGTGGTATTTGTTCACATGAGCTTTGGGGGTGAGAGAAGAGTTGTTGGAAGTAGTATTAGGGTTGGTAGGACGATTTTTAGCATTGTAGGAGGTTTAGGTTTTGTAACTGGTCAGAGCCGTGGGTCCGTGTGGAGGCTACTAGCATTGCTAGTCCTGTGCCTGCTTCACATGCAGAGAATGTTAGTATGAGGATTGGTGTGAGGGAGGAGGAAGGTGTTTGGTTTTCGATTGGTCATGTTGATAGGGCGATGTATATTGACAGTATTATGCTCTCTAGGCAGAGTAGGGCAGAGACAAGATGTACTCGGTGAAAGGCCAGTCCTAGGCTACTTAGGGCGAACGCTGAGCAGAAGCTTAGGCGAAGGAAGGACATGAAGAGAGTCATAGGGTGGACTATGGTTTGTTGAGTCGAAATCAACTGTCTTGTTTTTAGACTAGCTCTCTTATTCTGCTCACTCTAACCCTCCTTGGGCTCATTCGTAGGTTAACCCTAGGGTTAGAAGGAGGATGATTGTGGAGGCTCAGATCAGGGTGACGGTTGGGTGTTTTAGTTGGGTGGCTCATGGAAGGGGCAGTAGGAGGGCAATTTCTAGGTCGAATAGGAGGAATAGGATAGCTACTGAGGAAGAATCGGATGGAGAATGGGAGTCGGGCAGACCCTAGAGGGTCGAATCCACATTCGTAGGGCGATAGTTTTTCTGAATCTGGAGTTATTTGGGTGAGTCAGAAGTTTAATGTGGTTAGGGCTATGCTAAGGATAGTGGAGGAGGCAAGTATGAATGTGATTATGTTTATTGCTCTTCTCTGGGGTTGTACCAGATTCTAGAGATTGGAAGTCTGTTGTAATAGATATACTAGAAGAGCAAGATCCTCATCAGTAGATGGTTAGGTAGAGGAATAGTCAGATGACGTCTACGAAGTGTCAGTATCAGGCTGCTGCTTCGAATCCGAAGTGGTGTCCTGGTGTGAAGTGGAATTTTATTAGTCGTAAGAGGCAGATTAGTAGGAAGGAGGACCCAATTATAACGTGGAGACCATGGAATCCTGTGGCTACGAAGAAGGTTGACCCATAGACACTGTCAGCGATTGAGAAGGGTGCCTCATAATACTCTGTTGCTTGTAGGATGGTGAAGTATAAGCCTAATAGGATGGTGAGGGTTAGTGCTTGGGTTGCTTGTTTTTGGCCCCCTTCGGTGATACTATGGTGTGCTCAAGTGACGGTAACTCCGGAGGCTAGGAGGACTGCTGTGTTTAGTAGGGGCACTTCTAGGGGGTTTAGGGGTGTAACTCCGGTTGGGGGTCATTGGTTTCCTAGTTCTGGAGTGGGTGCTAAGCTAGAGTGGAAGAAGGCTCAGAAGAAGCCAAGAAAGAAGAACACTTCTGACGTAATGAAGAGGATTATTCCATATCGAAGGCCTTTTTGTACTGTTGGTGTGTGGTGACCTTGGAATGTTCCCTCTCGTACAATGTCTCGTCATCATTGAAGTATGACTAGGAGGATTGATGTTAGTCCTAGGGTTAGAAGGTGTGAGGAGTTGTAGTGGAATCACATGATTAGCCCTGATGTGGTGAGTAGGGCGGCAGTTGCTCCGAAGATAGGTCATGGGCTGGGGTCTACTATGTGGTAGGAGTGTGCTTGGTGGGCCATTAGATGTTCTCTTGTAGGTAGAGGCTTAGTAAAAGGACGAATACGTAAGCTTGGATTATGGCTACTGCTACTTCTAGGATTGTCAGTAAGAGAAGGACTGTGGCGGTGAGGGCAGACACTGCGGGTATGATAGGGAGTAGTGTGACAGTGGCTGTTGAGATGAGTTGGATGAGTAGGTGTCCTGCGGTGAGGTTGGCTGTAAGGCGGACTCCTAAAGCTAGGGGGCGGATTAGTAAACTAATGGTTTCGATTACAATTAGGGCTGGAATTAGCGGAGTGGGTGTACCTTCAGGTAGGAGGTGTCCTAGGGAGGTTGTGGGTTGATTTCGTAGGCCTGTGAGTAGGGTTGCAAGTCACAGTGGGAAGGCAAGAGCTATGTTTATCGATAGTTGGGTGGTTGGGGTGAATGTATAGGGCAATAAGCCTAGGAGGTTGATTATCAGTAGAAGTATTATTAGTGATGTGAGGATGATGGCTCATTTGTGGCCTGGTTTGTTTAATGGAACTATGAGTTGTTTGGTGATTTTGTTGATGGTTCATAGTTGTAAAGTGGTTAGGCGGTTAGTGACTCATCGGTTGTTGGGTATGGGGAGGAGGAGGGCAGGTAATAGTGTTGAGAGGAGGACTAGTGGGATTCCAAGGAGGTATGGGCTTGAGAATTGGTCAAAGAAGGTTAGGATCATGGTCAAGTTCAGGGGTGGTTTTTGGTTGCTGTAGATGTCTTGTTGATGGGGGGGTTTGTTGAGGTGAAGGCTAGTGTTTTAGGTTGGAAGATTAAGGAGAGTGCAAACCATGATGTGATTATGATGAAGAGTCAGGGGCTAGGGTTTAGCTGGGGCATGTCATTAAGGAGGGAGCTCCCCCTCTCTACCTAGCTTAAAAGGCTAGTGCTGGTACATAGCTTCTTAATGATTAGGAGGTTAGTAGTGAGGATCAGACTTCGAAGTGGCTGAGGGGGGTGGATTCTACTACGATGGGTATAAAGCTGTGATTGGCCCCACAGATTTCTGAGCATTGGCCATAGAAGACCCCTGGGCGGGTGGTAATGAATGACGTTTGGTTGAGTCGTCCTGGGATGGCATCGGTTTTTACTCCTAATGTGGGTACGGTTCATGAGTGGAGGACATCGTCGGCGGTAATAATGATGCGAATTGGGGATTCTATTGGGATGGTAACACGGTGGTCAACTTCTAGGAGTCGGAAGTGGCCAGGCAGGAGGTCTGTTGTGGGGATCATGTAGGAGTCGAATGAGAGGTCTTTGAAGTCTGTGTACTCATAGGATCAGTATCATTGATGTCCGATGGCTTTTAGGGTCAGGTCTGGTTCGTCGAGTTCATCTATTATGTACAGGATCTGTAAGGATGGGAGGGCTAATAGGATGAGGACGATGGCTGGTAGGATTGTTCAGATTAATTCAACCTCCTGAGCATCAACGGTGTTTGAGGATAGTTTTTCTATTAATATAAGTGTAAGTAGGTAGAGCACAAGGCTGCAGATTATTAGGGCGACTATTAGGGCATGGTCGTGGAATTCGATTAGTTCTTCTATGATTGGGGATGAGGCGTCTTGAAATCCTAGTTGTGAGGGGTTGGCCATGTAGGGATGTACAGGGTTTTCACCTGTAGTTTGGCTTTGACAGGGCCATGTAATTAGTTTACTAACACCCCAATAGAAGAGAGAAGCATAAGTGGTCTAGTATGCGACTGGCTTGAAACTAGTGTATGAGGGTTCGACTCCTTCCTCTCTTGTACTTGGACGAAGGCAGGTTCTTCGAAGGTGTGGTATGGGGGTGGGCAGCCATGGATTCATTCAACGTTGGTTGGGGTTAGTTCTGGCTGTACAACTTTTCGTTTAGAGGCGAAGGCTTCTCAGATAATGAACGTTAGTATGATTACAGCTGTTATTGAGATTAGGGACCCAATAGATGATAGGGTGTTTCATAATGTGTAGGCGTCTGGGTAGTCGGAGTATCGTCGTGGTATGCCTGCTAGTCCTAAGAAGTGTTGGGGGAAGAAAGTGAGGTTTACGCCTGTGAATATGACCCCGAAGTGTGTCTTAGCTCATGTTTGGTTTAAGGTATATCCGGTGAATAGGGGGAATCAATGGGTGAGTCCTGCTAGGATGGCGAAGACAGCACCTATCGACAGGACATAGTGGAAGTGTGCTACTACGTAGTATGTGTCGTGTAGGGCAATGTCTAGTGAGGAGTTTGCTAGGACGATCCCTGTAAGGCCTCCGATGGTGAATAGGAAGATGAATCCAAGAGCCCATAGTATAGGGGGGTCTCATTTGATAGTCCCCCCATGCAGTGTGGCTAGTCAGCTGAAGACTTTAATTCCTGTTGGGATGGCGATAATTATGGTAGCAGATGTGAAGTATGCTCGGGTGTCTACGTCTATTCCTACTGTGAATATATGATGGGCCCATACAATGAACCCTAGGAATCCGATTGATAGTATTGCTCATACTATGCCCATGTAGCCAAATGGCTCCTTTTTACCTGCATGATAGGCTACTACATGGGAGATGATCCCAAACCCCGGTAAGATGAGGATGTATACTTCTGGGTGTCCGAAGAATCAGAAGAGGTGTTGGTACAAGACTGGGTCTCCTCCTCCAGCAGGGTCGAAGAATGTGGTATTTAGGTTACGGTCTGTAAGGAGTATGGTGATTCCAGCAGCGAGGACTGGTAGGGATAGCAGAAGTAATACGGCTGTGATTAGGACAGATCAGACAAATAGCGGGGTTTGGTATTGTGATAGTACAGGTGGTTTTATGTTGATGGCCGTGGTAATAAAGTTAATTGCCCCTAGGATGGAGGATACCCCTGCTAGGTGAAGGGAGAAGATGGCTAGGTCCACTGATGCCCCAGCATGGGCTAGGTTTCCGGCTAAGGGGGGGTAGACCGTTCAGCCCGTACCAGCACCTGCTTCCACCGTAGAGGAGGCCAGTAGGAGGAGGAAGGATGGGGGAAGTAGTCAGAAGCTTATGTTGTTTATGCGTGGGAATGCTATGTCGGGGGCACCAATTATAAGGGGGACTAGTCAGTTCCCGAACCCTCCGATCATGATTGGCATTACTATGAAGAAGATTATTACGAAGGCATGGGCTGTAACAACTACATTATAGATCTGGTCGTCTCCTAGAAGGGTTCCTGGCTGACCGAGTTCTGCACGGATGAGCAGGCTCAAGGCGGTACCAACTATGCCTGCTCATGCGCCGAAGATTAGGTAGAGGGTGCCAATGTCTTTGTGGTTGGTTGAGAATAATCATCGATTTAGGGTCACAGGTAAGTTGGTAAGATGGCTGAGTGCTTAAGCGTTAGGCTGTAGTCCTTTTTACAGGGGTTTAATTCCCCTTCTTATCGACTCTGTAGTGAAGTTCATGTTGAGTTGCAAGCTCATCGATATGTGCTCGGAGCACATCAGAGTCTTCTAGGTAGAGGCCTGTTGGTTAGGGCACCTAGCTGTTAACTAGGGGTATTGTGAGATCGAAGCTCACCTGCCTAGGGAAGATCCTAGCTTAATGAAAGTATCTGGGTTGCATTCAGGAGATGTAGGTTAGCGTCCTACGGATCTTAGCAGAAACTAAGAGGGTTTAACTCTTGTTTAAGGCTTTGAAGGCCTTTGGTTTAATATTATCCTAAGCTTCTTAAGTGGTGGTGAGTATTATGGGAGTGAGTGGTAATAGTGAGGTGGATAGTGAGGTAAGTATGGGGATTAGAGCGTTGGTTGGGGTTTTAGTAGATCACTGTTTTATCTTGTTTGAAGGGTTGGGAGGAAGTGTGATTGTTGAGCAGTACGCTAAGCGTAGGTAAAAGAATAGACTTAGGAGCGATAATAGGGAGATAATCGTGGCTACTATAGCTAGCTCTTGTTCAATGAGTTCTTGGATGATAAGTCATTTGGGTAAGAAGCCTGTTAGTGGGGGGAGACCTGCTAGTGATAGTAGCGTTAGCATGAGGGTTGTGCTTAGTATGGGGGTTTTGGTTCAGGAGGTTATTAGTGTTGGGAGATTTGCGGTGTCGGTTGTACTTATAGAGAGGAAGATGGAGGCTGTCATCAGGGTGTAGATGTAGAAGGTTAGTAGGGTTAGCTCTGGGTTGTGGGCGATGATGATGGTCATTCAACCAATGTGAGAGATGGATGAGAAGGCTATGATTTTTCGGGTTTGTGTTTGGTTTAGTCCTATTCAACCACCTAGGGCGATAGATATGATTGATATGGAGGTGAGTAGTGTGGGGTTTAGTGAGTGGGATGTGATGAGTAGGATGGTGGTTGGTGGGAGTTTTATTACTGTTGAGAGGAGTAGGGCTGTGGTAAAGGATGATCCTTGGAGTACTTCTGGGAATCAGAAGTGGAAGGGGGTTAGGCCTAGTTTAATAGCAATTGCAGTTGTCAGCAAGATACGTGATGGGGGGTAGGAGAGTTGGGTGATATCTCATTGCCCGGTATGTCATGCGTTGATTATGCCTGAGAAGAGTAGTAGTGCAGAAGCAGCTGCTTGTACGAGAAAGTATTTGATTGTGGCTTCGATGGCTCGGGGATGGTGGGATTTTGAAATTAGGGGGATGATTGATAGGGTGTTGATTTCTAGTCCGATTCAGGCTGTTATTCAGTGGTTGCTTGTGATTGTGATTGTTGTCCCCAAGAAGATACTTGAGACAGAAATTAGTTTTGCGAGGGGGGTTATTAGTAGGGGAAGGGGTTGAACCGTCATTTTCGGGGTATGGGCCCGATAGCTTTATTAGCTGACCTTACTAGGAAATAATATAGAGGAAGTATGGAGGATTTTGATTCCTTCTGTGTAGGTTCGATTCCTGCTTTTCTAAGTGTTAGGAAATGAGAGGGTTGGTGTACCTCTATGTTCACTTTATCATAGTGACCCTTAGCATTCAGGCACATTTCCTTAGATAAGGAGGTAGGCCCGCGTAAGAGATTGGTATGCTGGTATGTCAGAGATGGAGGGATAGTGTTAGTGGGAGGAAGTTTTTTCAGAGGAGGTGCATAAGTTGGTCGTATCGGAATCGTGGGTAGGAGGCTCGGATTCATAGGAAGCTTGAAGAGAGGAGTAGGGCTTTTGTGGCTAGGACAGGGGGGAAAAGTTCTAGGGGTGGGTTGAGTGCGCTTGGGTTTAGAAATAGGAGGCTTGTTAGTGTGTTTATTAGTATGATGTTTGCATATTCGGCTAGGAAAAATAGGGCGAACGGTCCTGCAGAGTATTCTACGTTGAAGCCTGAGACAAGCTCTGATTCCCCTTCTGTGAGGTCGAAGGGAGAGCGGTTTGTTTCAGCTAGTGTTGAGATGTACCATATTATTGCTAGGGGTCATGAGGAGAATATAAGGTATAAGGGCTCTTGTGTGGTGGTGAGGGCGGTTAGGGTGTAGTTTCCGCTTAGTATGACTACGGATAAGAGAATAATGGCTAGGGTTACTTCATAGGAGATGGTCTGTGATACTGCCCGAAGTGCACCAATTAGGGCGTATTTTGAGTTTGAGGCCCACCCTGATCATAGGATTGAGTAAACTGCTAGGCTGGATATTGCTAGGAGGAAGAGAAGTCCAAGGTTTAGGTCTACGAGGGGTAGGGGGAGGGGGAGGGGGGCTCAGATTGTTAATGCAAGGAGGAGGGCAAGTATTGGGGTTGTGAGGAACAGGAGAGGGGAGGAGGTGGAGGGGCGGACTGGTTCTTTGATAAATAGTTTGACTCCATCAGCAGCAGGTTGGAGTAGTCCAAATGGACCAACGATGTTTGGGCCCTTTCGGGATTGTATATAGCTTAGGATCTTTCGTTCAACTAATGTTAGAAATGCTACGGCGATTAGGATTGGGATTATGTAGGTTAGTGTTATGATAAGGTAGGTGGGGAAGGTGTTTGGTCAGATCATGGTAGAAGCTAGAGAGAGGATTTGAACCTCTGAGGTAAAGGACTTAAGTCTTTTGCATTTGCCTGGCTCTGCTACACTAGCAACCCTTTTCGTTGGGGTAGTGGGGGTGGTCCTTTGGTGATTTAGTGGGGGGCATCACTTGGGGGAGGGGGCGTGCTTGGAGTATTGGCCCCATCTTTCCGGTCCTTTCGTACTGGGGAAGGTTGGTCATAGATAGAAACCGACCTGGATTGCTCCGGTCTGAACTCAGATCACGTAGGACTGTTAATCGTTGAACAAACGAACCCTTAGTAGCGGCTGCACCACTAGGATGTCCTGATCCAACATCGAGGTCGTAAACCTCCCCGTCGATAGGGGCTCTTGGGGGAGATTGCGCTGTTATCCCTGGGGTAGCTTGGTCCATTGATCAGGTCTACTGGGTCTGGGTGCTGTTGGCACGTTGAGAGGTTGCTCTTAGTTAGGGGGTTTGGCCCTGTTTTTGGAGGGTCTGTTTTTCTCCAAGGTCGCCCCAACCTAAAAATGTTAGCCAGTGTCTTGGGTGGTGGGCCTGGTGGGCTGGTAGGTTGGGTGGGGTGGCTATTGATTTTGAAGTTCCACAGGGTCTTCTCGTCTTATGTGCTCATCTCTGCTTTTGCACAGAGAGATCAGTTTCACCGATTGTCTACAGGAGACAGTTAAGACCTCGTTTAGCCATTCATACAGGTCTCGATTTATGGGACAATTGATTGCGCTACCTTTGCACGGTTAGGATACCGCGGCCGTTAAACGTGGTGTCACTGGGCAGGCATCACCTTCAATACTTGTTTGGCTGAAGGCTATGTTTTTGGTAAACAGTCGGGTCTTAGGTTTGCCGAGTTCCTTTTGTAGACTTTGATCACTCCAGTGTGCGCCCCTGAGTTGGGTTGACAGGGTGGGTTCAATGGTGGGGGTGGTTATTATTGAGGTTTTACTGTTAATGGTGCACAGGCTGGCGCTTGGGGGGACGTAGTGTCCTGGTTACTCGTTCTAGCATTGATTCATCTATTGTTATAGGTTGGCCTGCTGTGGGTGTAGGGAGTCGCATTGGTTTTGGGGGTTTTTGGTTGATGGAGCTTTGACGCAATCTTTGGGGGTGGCTGCTTTAAGGCCCACGGGTCTGGGTGTACGGGGGTTATCCGCTGGTGGAGGCTGTGTCCTTTTTTAAAGGGGCTGTACCCCCTTTAAATAGCCCTTAACTATCACATTTAGGTTGGGTTTGTCTGAGGGGGAAAAAGAGGGTTAAGGGGGAACTTAGATTCGTTTTGCAGGCAACCAGCTATCACCCAGCTCGGTTGGCTTTTCACCTCTACTAACAAGTCATCCCACTCTTTTGCAACAGAGACGGGTTAGCTCATGATAGCTGCTTGTGAGTAGCTCGCTTGGGTTTCGGGATGGCAGGCTTAAGCTCGCTTTGCCTGGTTGTTCTTGCTAGATCATGATGCAGAAGGTACAAGGGGCTATCTTTGCTATGTCGTGCTTGTCTTTCATTGTTATTTCACCTTTTCCTTACGGTACTGTCTCTATGGCGTCCGGGTGGTACTTTTCTATCACCTATACTAAGTTGGGGGTAATGTTTTAGTTGGGTGGAGGTAGTGAGTTTTTAATTGTGGTTGGTGGAGCTAGGGTAGGCGTATCAGGGTGATCTGGGGGTGGCAGATATCTTTCAGGTGTAAGCTGAATGCTTTGTGTTGTAGCTACGCCCTGATGTGCTAAGTGCACCTTCCGGTACACTTACCTTGTTACGACTTACCTCGTCTTCAGTGGCTAGTGTTGTATTAGTTAGTGTGCTTGGAGGTCCTGTGAAGAGGGTGACGGGCGGTGTGTACGTGCTCTAGGACCGGCTTAAAGGAGGCTTGGTTATCCTACTTTACTGCTAAATCCGCCTTCTGGGGGCAGGTTTCAAGCCCCTTTTCGTTGGGTTTTCTATTTTAGAAAATGTAGCCCATTTCTTCCACCTCATAGGCTATACCTCGACCTGTCTTGTTAGTGGGCTGTGGGCTGTTGGGCTCACTGTTGTGCTCTCAGGAGGTGGGCTGGCGACGGCGGTATATAGGCTGTTTTGGCAAGAGGTGGTCGGGTGAATCGTGGGTTATCGATTATAGAACAGGCTCCTCTAGGTGGGTTTAGAGCACCGCCAAGTCCTTAGAGTTTTAAGCGTTTGTGCTCGTAGTTCTCAGGCGGATGTTTGTGTTTGGGGTCATCAAGATTTAGGGCTAGGCATAGTGGGGTATCTAATCCCAGTTTGTGTCCTGGCTTTAGTGGGGTGGAGTGGATCGTGGGCGCTAAGATCATCTTTAGGTTGGGCTTAGGGGTGTCTTGGGCTTATGACGGCTCGGGCAGGGTTTGGTCTTAGTTTGGTGTGATAGTTTGAGCCCACTCTTTACGCCGTGTACAGTTAACTTGGGTTTCTTGTATGACCGCGGTGGCTGGCACAAGATTTACCAACCCTGGTTGCTCTAGCTAAGTCAGGCTTTCGCTTATTGCTTAAGGTTAATTACTGCTGGGTACCCGTGGGGGTGTGGCGGGGCGGGGCGTTTTAGGCTACAATGGGTGAGTGTGCCTGATGCCTGCTCCTTGTACCTTGGTAAGGGGTTTGGGGCATTTGCACTGGGGCGCGGACACTTGCATGTATATGCTGAGCAAAAGTTAACGATAAGGTTAGGACTAAGTCTTTTGTCCCTGGGGTGGTGGCGGCCATCTTGGCGTCTTCAGCGCCGTGCTTTGGTTTAAGCTACAAGGAC